CAGAAGCTCTTTTTTTCATATTTGTCATTCCTTAATCTTACTTCATTTTGAATCTACTTCTTCTTCTTCTTGTTCTTGGAAGAAAATAAGTTTCTTGAAATTTTTCATCTCGAATCGTATTGAATAAAAACCACCTAATCCTCGGAATCATCCTCCGAATCCTTGGGCTTGCGGATGGGGGGGAGTCGATAAATTATACGTCCTTTGGTTAAATCATAATGGCTTAGTTCAATTTGGACTCTATCTCCTTGCATTATCCGTATAGAATTACGCCGGATCTTTCCTGAAATATAACCTAGAACCCGGGCTCCATTATCTAACTGAACCCGGAACATACCATTGGGATGCGCTTCTGTGACTAAACCCTCAACAACCCATTTTGCGTCTTTTTTCTTCATTTTAGATTAAACCTCCTTAAACTATTAACTAATGGAGTAAAAACGATATTAGACAACTCATTCCTTTTCCTTTTTTTTAGAAAAAGTCTCTTGAAACTTCCAATTTCCAAAGATATGAATATTACCATATACAACACAAAATTTCCCCTCCTATTCCGTGGAGTCGAGCCTCTCGGTCTGTCATTATACCTCGAGAAGTAGAAAGAATTACAATCCCTATCCCACCGAAAATTCTAGGAATTCGTTGAGAGTTAGAATAGATTCGTAGACCGGGTCGACTGATACGTTTTAATTTAAAACTGAACAAATTTTTATGGGGTCTTTTCCTATTCCACTGCAGGTTTAAAATCAAAAAGGATTTGTTTTTTTCTCGATGTTTTCTAACGTTTTCAATAAAACCTTCTCGGAAAAGTATTTTAACAATATTTTCGGTAATATTAGTAGATGCGATGCGAACCACTCTTTTTCTATCCATATAAGCATTTCGTATAGAGGTTAGTATCTCAGCAATGGCATCCCTACACATGATGAACTAAAATTATGGGTGTCCCAAAATTCGATATAATTAACATGTTTTTTTTTTTTTTACTATTGTTTTGTTTTATTTTTTTATGAATATGAATTATTAAAGGTATATGCGTGAGATACAATTTACTAATTAATCTAGTTCTGAATCTATTTCTTTCGAATTTCTTTCAAATATCCCACTATAAAGATATCAGTGATTTCATTTTACAATACCTCGGGAGCTATTGAAAGTATTTTAGTAAAACCGAATTGTCTCAATTCTTCGGGGATCGCACCAAAAACTCGACTTCCTTTTGGATTTCCTTTTTGATCAATGACAATTGCAGCATTGTCATCATATCGTATTATCATACCGCAGTCACGTTTAAGTTCTTTACAGGTACGAACAATTACAGCTCTGACTACTTCTGATTTTTCTAGGGACATATGGGGTACTGCTTCTTTAATCACAGCAACAATAACGTCACCAATATGAGCATATCGACGATTGCTAGCTCCTATGATTCGAATACACATCAATTTTCGAGCCCCGCTGTTATCTGCTACATTTAAATGGGTCTGAGGTTGAATCATATCAATTTTTCGTCTATTCTTCCAATGCAAAGGATGAAGAAAAAAAGGAATATTGTTTGTCAATAAAAAAAAGAAACTTTCATCCCCAAGACTCATTTCTCTTGGTTTACGTTTTTATCCCGAAATAATGAATTGAGTTCGTATAGGCATTTTGGATGCTGCTATAGAAATAGCCCTTCTAGCTATATTTCTAGTGACTCCACCCATTTCATATAGTATTCGACCGGGTTTAACAACAGTTACCCAATATTTAGGGTCTCCCTTCCCCGCACCCATACGCGCTTCGGTAGATCTTGCTGTAACCGGTTTGTCTGGAAATATACGGACCCAGATTTTTCCACCACGGCGTACATTTCGTGTCATTGCTCGTCGACCTGCTTCGATTTGTCTAGATGTGATCCAAGCAGGTTCAAGTGCCTGAAGAGCATATGTACCGAAACAAATATGATTGCCTCGATAAGATATTCCCTTCATTCTTCCTCTATGTTGTTTACGGAATCTAGTTCTTTTGGGGTTATAGTTGATGCTTGTTTCACAATTCCATCTCTACTACAGAACCGGACGTGAGAGTTTCTTCTCATCCAGCTCCTCACGAATAAAATAAAAGGATTAAAAACATTGAATTGAAAAATTATTAACATTTTATAAAAAATAGTTTTTGTTAGAACGTTCCAAAAAATCTTTATTTTGTTTTGTTCTTTATCCAAGTTTAGCAACTAAAAAAAAAAATACAAATAAAGTTTTCGCGGGCGAATATTTACTCTTTCAATCTCTATTTCATTTGTAGGGCTCGTTTGTGACTTCTCCCAATAGATGAATTGATCTCCGGTTCATTTCGCCATCCCAACTGGTGAATCATTAAGATTCATCTTTTCAATAAAATCTTTTGCATTCACAGGTTCCATCGTTCCCATCGCTTCGTATTTAATGATTAGGTCCGAATTCTACAGTGGAGCTCATAATCCAATTTGTTCCTGAGTCAACCCTCTTAGTCTTTATTG